TCAACGCGTCATTGCACCAAGAGAAGTTCCTATCGAAGTTCAATGTGAATCTTTTGGTACCTATCATGAGATTTATGGTCACTATCTAATAGTAAGAAATGTCAAAAAAGAAATCCTTTGTATAGACATCCGAACCACTGTTGGTCATATTTCTTTTTATCGAGAGATAGAAGAAGCCATACAGGGGTTTTGCCGGGCTTGCTCATAGAGTACCTAAGCTAAAAAATTCTATGATACCGGGGATAATTCGATTCGGGCCCCCCCGTTTCAACTAGTATTATAATTCGCGAATTTCTACGCCAATCAAGATCGAGGAAAGGCAGTCTTCGAATCACTGACTCAAACCCATTGTCGAATCCTACTCAACTGAATAGGGAGGTACTTATGGCAGAACGGGCCGATCCAGTCTTTCACAATAAAGCGATAGATGGAACTGCCATGAAACGGCTTATTAGCAGATTAATAGATCACTTTGGAATGGCATATACATCGCATATCCTGGATCAAGTAAAGACTCTGGGGTTCCATCAAGCCACTGCTACATCCATCTCATTAGGAATTGATGATCTTTTAACAATACCTTCTAAGAGATGGCTAGTACAAGATGCTGAACAACAAAGTTTCATTTTGGAAAAACACCATCATTATGGGAATGTACACGCGGTAGAAAAATTACGTCAATCCATTGAGATCTGGTATGCTACAAGTGAATATTTACGCCAAGAAATGAATCCTAATTTTCGAATGACTGATCCTTCTAATCCAGTCCATATAATGTCTTTTTCTGGAGCTAGAGGAAATGCATCTCAGGTCCATCAATTAGTGGGTATGAGAGGATTAATGTCGGATCCTCAAGGACAAATGATTGATTTACCCATTCAAAGCAATTTACGCGAAGGACTCTCTTTAACGGAATATATTATTTCCTGCTACGGAGCTCGCAAGGGAGTTGTGGATACTGCTGTACGAACATCAGATGCTGGATACCTCACGCGGAGACTTGTTGAGGTAGTTCAACACATTGTTGTACGTAGAACAGATTGTGGCACCATCCGAGGTATTTCTATGAGTCCTCGAAATGGGATGATAGCAGAAAGAATTTTTATCCAAACATTAATTGGTCGTGTATTAGCAGACGATATATATATGGGTTCACGATGCATTGCCATTAGAAATCAAGATATTGGGATTGGACTTGTCAATCGATTCATAACCTTTCGAGCAGAACCAATATCTATTAGAACCCCCTTTACTTGCAGGAGTACATCTTGGATCTGTCGATTATGTTATGGCCGTAGTCCCACTCATGGCGACCTTGTCGAATTGGGAGAAGCAGTAGGTATTATTGCGGGCCAATCTATTGGGGAACCGGGGACTCAACTAACATTAAGAACTTTTCATACCGGCGGAGTATTTACAGGTGGTACTGCAGAATATGTACGAGCTCCTGATAATGGAAAAATAAAATTCAATGAAGATTTGGTTCATCCCACGCGTACACGTCATGGATATCCTGCTTTTCTATGTTATATAGACCTATATGTAACTATTGAGGGTCAAGATATTCTACATAATGTGAATATTCCACAAAAAAGTTTTATTTTAGTTAAAAATGATCAATATGTAGAATCAGAACAAGTGATTGCTGAAATTCGCGCCGAAGCATCCACCTTGAATTTTAAAGAGAGGGTTCAAAAACATATTTATTCTGACTCAGAGGGGGAAATGCACTGGAGTACCGCTGTGTACCATGCACCCGAATATCCGTATAGTAATGTTCATCTCTTACCAAAAACAAGTCATTTGTGGATATTATCAGGAGTTCCGTCCAGATCTAGTATAGTTCCTTTTTCGCTCCACAAGGATCAAGATCAAATAAATATTCATTCTCTTTCTACCGAACAAAAAGATATTTCTAACCTTTCGGTGACTAATGATCAAGTGAGACACAAATTGTTTAGGTCGGATCCTTCTGGTAAAAAGGGGAAATGGTTTCTTGATTATTCAGGACCTGATCGAATCATATGTAACGGTCATTGTTATTTCATATATCCCGCCATTCTCGACGGTAATTCTCATTTATTGGCAAAGAGGCGAAGGAATAGATTCATCATTCCAGTACAATCGAATCAAGAACAAGAAAAAGAACTAATATTCCATTCGGGTATCTCAATTGAAATACCCATAAACGGGTTGTTCCGTATAAATAGTATTTTTGCTTATTTCGACGATCCCCGATATAGAAGAAGGAGTTCGGGAATTACTAAATATGGAGCTATAGAGGTAGATTCACTCGTCAAAAAAGAAGATTTGATTGAGTATCGAAGAACAAAAGACTTTAGGCCCAAATACCAAATGAAAATAGATCGATTTTTTTTCATTCCCGAGGAAGTGCATATCTTACCCGGATCTTCTTCCATAATGGTACGGAACAATAGTCTCATTGGAGTAGATACACGAATTACTTTCAATATAAGAAGCCGAGTAGGCGGGTTGGTCC